GGGCAATATGAATGTTCTATTATGTTCTATCAACACACTACTAAAAGGGCTATACGATATATCTGGTGTGGAAGTTGGCCAACATTTCTATTGGCAAATAGGAGGTTTTCAAGTCCATGCCCAAGTACTTATTACTTCTTGGGTTGTAATTGCTATCTTATTAGGTTCAGCCATTATAGCTGTTCGTAATCCACAAACGATTCCTACTGACATTCAGAATTTCTTCGAATATGTCCTTGAATTCATTCGAGACGTGAGCAAAACTCAGATTGGAGAAGAATATGGCCCATGGGTTTCCTTTATTGGAACTTTGTTTCTATTTATTTTTGTTTCGAATTGGTCAGGTGCTCTTTTACCTTGGAAAATCATACAGTTACCTCATGGGGAATTAGCCGCACCTACAAATGATATAAATACTACCGTTGCTTTAGCTTTACTCACGTCATTAGCATATTTCTATGCGGGTCTTACCAAAAAAGGATTAGGTTATTTCGGTAAATACATTCAACCAACTCCAATCCTTTTACCCATTAATATCTTAGAAGATTTCACAAAACCCCTATCACTTAGTTTTCGACTTTTCGGAAATATATTAGCTGATGAATTAGTAGTTGTTGTTCTTGTTTCTTTAGTACCTTTAGTGGTTCCTATACCTGTCATGTTACTTGGATTATTTACAAGCGGTATTCAAGCTCTTATTTTTGCAACTTTAGCTGCGGCTTATATAGGCGAATCTATGGAGGGTCATCATTGACTTGTTTTCGAAATAGGCTTTTTTAGCTTAAGACTTACGCAATATATGCGCGTATCACGATAATCCGCTTAGGGAACATAACATATTATATATAAATATATATAATCTATTTATAAATATATATAATCTATTTATATATAATAAATATATAAATAAGATATATATACTCTCTAGAGAGTAATAGTAAAAAAAGCTTAATATCTTAGAGATATTAGGGAGTTGCAACAAACAGGGAAGTAAAAAAAAGGAAAGAGATCTAAAAGATCTTTTTCCTAAAATTCAAGTTCGGTCCATTTATACCCCCTCCAATGAATATTCTCTTTCTATTGTTTTGTTGATTTAATTCGAATATTCAATATTATTAGCTATTAGTAATCATAATCTGAATAATAATTTTGACGGGATTACTTATAGTATTACTACAATGTGCTATAAAAAAAAGATGTTATTGTTATATAGAATGATGCCCATTCAAGTTGATTTCATCCAATTCAACGATTGACCAAAAGAGAATTTTAATAAATAATAAATTACATTAACTTATATCAATCAAATACTGATATTTCGACGCAATGATTCGATCTAACGAATTTGTACATGTAGATTGATTGTACCCATGTGGTCGAATAATAAAAGAAAAAATAAAGATTTACAAAAAACAAAAGTGAAATTAAAAAAAAATATATAGATTGGTTAGGGGAGGAGAAGCCGAACTAGATGTATGTAATCTAATTGCTATAAGACAACTCTTGTGAATGTTTCGAAGAATAATTCTAGAATCCGATTGAATGTAAGATATGAATAGTTGATTTACGTTATGGAAGAAACACATGTATATGTGATATTAGATATTAATTAGATATATCTTTAGTTCATATATAACTAATAAATATCTAATACTGTGAATTTAGATAAAGTGAATATTGAATGAATAAAGAGATTAAATCAAGGAAAAAAACGAAAAATTCAAAGAGAATGGTTTGGAAAAAAGAAAGAAATGGAAGAACAAAAGTCATATGGATTCACAAAAATTATGTGAATTTAAACTAAAAAAAAAAGAAATATCGAAGTAGTTCTGATGATTCAATAATATTATTACTTCAATTCAGAGTTCTTAGTTCCTTCGACTGTATAGATCTTAGCGATGGAATAATTAAGTCATAATTTCTTGGTTTATTGTATCATTAACTATTTACTTATTTTGTTATGAGGAATTTATCATGAATCCACTGATTTCTGCCGCTTCCGTTATTGCTGCCGGGTTGGCTGTCGGTCTTGCTTCTATTGGACCTGGGGTTGGTCAAGGTACTGCTGCGGGCCAAGCTGTAGAAGGGATCGCGAGACAGCCCGAGGCGGAGGGAAAAATACGAGGTACTTTATTGCTTAGTCTGGCTTTTATGGAAGCTTTAACAATTTATGGACTAGTTGTAGCCTTAGCGCTTTTATTTGCGAATCCCTTTGTTTAATCCTATAACAAAACAATACGTATTTTTTCTTAGTTTATTTCTTTGGACTTACTGCTCTCGCTTTTTCGAATTATATTAAGATTTCACTCCTACAATTATTTATTTGTTGGGACAATAACCCATGGGAAGTGGGAAGGACTGATTGGAGGATGAGGAATTAGCATACCGACTCGCCTTCTTCCTTCCCCTTCTTATTCCAATGGAAAATCTTTTGTAGGAAGTGTTACAACAAACGAGATACTTCGGAATTGACATAAGGCCTGGTACCTAATTCTAATAA